TCCATAAGGATCGGACACCCATATTCCAGGACCATACAAGCCTGTTACATGAAATGCACCAAAACCAAAGCAAGCCACTCCTGAAAGAAATAAATGAATTCCAAAGATCTTGGGCAAATCCAAAGAAGGTTTTCCTGTACGTTCATCGCAAAATATTTCTAGATCCCAATATACCCAATGCCAGATGGCTGCCAAAAAGCATAAACCAGAAAACACAATATGTGCCCCAGCTACACCCTCGTAACTCCAAATACCCGGATTCGTTACAGTTCCCCCTGTGATACTCCAACCACCCCATGAATTGGTAATTCCTAAACGAGTCATGAAGGGTATAACAAACATACCCTGTCTCCACATTGGATCAAGAACGGGGTCAGAAGGATCAAAAACTGCTAATTCATACAGAGCCATCGAACCGGCCCAACCAGCAACCAGAGCTGTATGCATTATATGAACAGAAAGCAACCGGCCGGGATCATTCAATACAACGGTATGAACACGATACCAAGGCAAACCCATGGAAATACCCCTTTATCAAAGATAAATAGACACTACGTAACTTTATTGCATTGGAAAAGACTCTACTATGACTATCCTATGGACCTCCCTTGTTCAGTGGATTGATTATTTCAGAACAGGGGTTAATATTTGTTCTATTCTGTTGGTAATAAAATAATGGAACAATTTTGTTCGTAGGAACAAAGAGAAGCAGATTTATTCTATACTCGATAAGTACCAATACGCAATGGGGGTTGATACCATTTTCTATGAGCGAATGCGTGCATACTTATTCATTTCATCGCCCTATTCATAATAATTTGACTTTATTCATCCTGTTTTTCTTTATGACTTTTTCTAATCCATGGATAAAATAAATACGATAAAAGCCAATATATATTATAAAGACAATAAAATCATATTCTTACGTTTCTACATCAAAGTGAAATACAGTACTTAGTTCTTTTTTCTTTCATTTAATGCCTATTGGTGTTCCAAAAGTCCCTTTCCGAAGTCCTGGAGAGGAAGATGCATCTTGGGTTGACGTATAGTGCGACTTGTCAGACATATTGGGTCGTATGGGATTTCCCCGTTTTCTTCCCGGATGGAGATATCCTCTGTTTCGCCCAACCAAGAAAGATTCATCGAATCATCAAAAATTTGGAGCGTGAAGTGCAATTAGATCTATTTTGGGGGGATTAATATTACTTCGAATAATTTATGGTTGGCTTGGTTGGACTAAAAAACTCAAAAATGAAGTATTCAGGCTCCGTTTAGAAAAACCCAATTTGATTGGTAATATATCTATGATTACTAGTTCTATCATAAATGATTCCGATTTGGCTTCTTTGTCAAGCGAGTTAATGTTAATAAATACTTGGTAGAAGGTGTGAAAAAAAAAAAATGGAAAAAAAAAGCAGAAAGTCATAACAAAAAGAAATGGTAAGGGGGGCATTTGTCCTATATGTGCAAATCAAAATCGGGCAAATCTTTACCCGGAGTAGAGCATAAACCTAAAAAGATGAAAGAGACCCACTCAGGAACAAAAAAATACCATCGTGATTTGGATTAAATCTCGATGAAACAATACATCAATGAGAAGTTAATTCGATGAGTTTAGTGACTTTTTTATTTTATTTACTTTATTAAATATTAAATAAAAATGAAATAAAGGAGTCAAAACTTGTGTTTATTGAAGAAGAAAAACCCTTTTGTTAGAGGTCAAAAAGAACCTGTTATCAAAAAGAACCTGTTATGAGAAAAGTGAGAAAAGAAAGAGGACTGGAATCTATACATTGATTCTTTTTTTGTTTTCGCAATTTTTTTGAACCGTATGCATCAAAAGGTGCATGTACGGTTTCTGAGGGATACACTTCTACCCTAATCAACCGACTTTATCGAGAAAGATTACTTTTTTTAGGTCAAGCAGTTGATAGCGAGATCTCAAATCAACTTATTGGTCTTATGATATATCTCAGTATCGAAGATGATACCAAGGATCTGTATTTGTTTATAAACTCTCCCGGCGGATGGGTAATACCTGGAGTAGCTATTTATGATACTATGCAATTTGTGCGACCAGATGTCCATACAATATGCATGGGGTTAGCCGCTTCAATGGGATCTTTTATCCTGGTCGGGGGAGAAATTACCAAACGTCTAGCATTCCCTCACGCTTGGCGCCAATGAGATTTTTATTTGAGAAAAAAAAGAAGACTATGCCTTCGCCCTATGAAATATGAATATTAAGTAATAATAGCATGGCACTTCGAATTCGATATGAGAAATTTTTGCATTATCAAAAAATTAGATTATGTATCGAAAGAGTAGTATGAGATAAAGGATATTTCCGATTTGCTCTTATTTATCGGGAGTCCAGTTCGGCGTCACAAACCCTTTTGTTTTTATATTGGAAGGTTCTTAACAATATTTATGTTATGTAAAGAATGAATGTGAAAAAAAAACAAGATTTTTCCCTTATTTGATTGGATCAAAAAGAAACTTTGGGATTGCTGAATCACAGACAAAAAAACAATAAAAATGAATATAAATATATAAGGCAACGGAGCCATCGTAGTATTTTTTAACTATTCCGAAAGGAAGGGTGGCATTTTGATCATTTAACCGTCTGGGTCTGATATATTCTTCTCTTTCTTCAATGGAGGGGAAAGGTCAATTTTTTTGTAGAGCCGTATGCATATGCAATGTACAAAAGATGCCCGTACGGTTGTTCAATTCTATCTTTTTCCTATTATTCTTTATCTTTCTTTTTTCTTCCTTCATCATGTGAGATAGAGGAGGACCCTTTGATTATGTTATATCATCAGGGTAATGATCCATCAACCTGCTAGTTCGTTTTATGAGGCACAAACGGGAGAATTTATCCTGGAAGCGGAAGAACTGCTGAAACTGCGTGAAACCCTCACAAGGGTTTATGTACAAAGAACAGGCAAACCCCTATGGGTTGTATCCGAAGACATGGAAAGAGATGTTTTTATGTCAGCAACAGAAGCACAAGCTTATGGAATTGTTGATCTTGTAACGGTTGAATGAAAATAACATGGATTTCATGCAAATCCGCGATTTGAGATTTTATTTCTGAGTTTAATATTCTATTAAATAGAAGGGATTCATAATCATCCGGTTAGGATCAATCTAAACCAGTCCATTATGTATACAATTCAACATGCCAACTATTAAACAACTTATTAGAAATACAAGACAGCCAATCAGAAATGTCACGAAATCCCCCGCTCTTCGGGGATGCCCTCAGCGTCGAGGAACATGTACTCGGGTGTATGTGCGACTTGTTTAGATCATATCATGAGCTGGCACAAAAGCAAGAAAACAACCTTTCCAGTATGAATGATTAGTACCGGCGAATAGGATAGAATGGAAGAAGGGACTCTATTCACTATCTAAAAAACTAAGAAAATCTATCATATCCCTTCATTGTGTATGAATTTTATGGTTTCCATTGGTGCAAATCCAATTACGATGAGAAGCAATTCTCCATTGGTAGCAAATGGTTATCCATTAAGCGGAGGAAATCTTATTTTAAAAGCATAAAGATTAGGCTCCTACTCTGGCAAGAACGGACTAAGAGGGTCAGCTACTCAGCTAATTTTCATAATTAAATACCGTTACTGTATAGGTAGATCTCGTTGTGAAAGACCTATTACTAGATAATTCATGGGTAGAGCCAAAAAGGATGAACTATACAAGTTATCAATAACGTTGATTAAATGAAGTAAAGGCTCCGGTGTATAGAGAAGATCTCACCGTTTAAGAAGTCACCATAGAAACGATGGAACCCACAATTTCTTTATCCATTTATATTTTTGATTTTACACTTATAGCAGAATACAATTTATTATTTCTTTCTTATTTCGCCTAACAACTAAAAAAATAAAAAAAAGAAAAAATCGTGGTCGGGAAGGTTATAGCAGCCAAAGCCATTGGAATTTTTATTTTATACATTGGAAAAATCCGTTTTGTTATTAATAGATTAGGAAAGGGGAAAAGAATAACTGAAAGAAAAGAAATCAATTAGTTATTCGTCAAGGTTTCATCTATTCAATGACTAGAATTAGACGGGGATATATAGCTCGGAGACGTAGAACAAAAATTCGTTTATTTACATCAAGCTTTCGGGGGGCCCATTCAAGACTTACTCGAACGATTACTCAACAGAAAATAAGAGCTTTGGTTTCGGCTCATCGGGATCGGGATAGTAAAAAGAGAAATTTTCGTCGTTTGTGGATCATTCGAATAAACGCAGTAATTCGCGAAAGGGCAGTATCCTATAGTTATAGTAGATTAATACATGATCTGTACAAGAGACAGCTGCTTCTTAATCGTAAAATACTTGCACAAATAGCTATATCAAATAGGAATTGTCTTTATATGATTTCTAATGAGATCATCAAAGAAGTAGATTGTAAAGAATCCAGCGGGATAATTTAAAGGGAGTTTCCCGGAGTTCATTCTCCGGGAAGGTAGAGTCTAAATTACTATGATAAAATATACTAAAGTAGTCAAAATGAATGAACGCGTTCAATAAAAAAAGCTTTCTCCAATTCGTTTTTTTTTTCTTACGACACGATAATCAAATCTGGATTCTCGGAAAAACACTAATCTGTGTTTAAGTTCGGATTAAAATTATGATTCAAGTGAAGAAAGAGTAAGCCTATTTATTTCTGGTTCTAAGACCAGTAGTTCTAGCAGTCGACTCGGTTCTTTCAAATTGTTTCTCATTATTTAGAAAGGGTAACAAAGATAAAATACGAGCTTGTTTTATAGCAATAGTAATTAATCGTTGTTGTTTCAAGGTCAATCTATTCACCCGTCTAGATAATATTTTTCCTTGTTCACTAATAAATCGACTAATTAAACTCATGTTTCTATAATCAATTCGATCCCCCGATTGAATCGGGGGCAAACGCCTACGAAAAGATCGCTTGGATTTAAGAAAAGATCGCTTGGATTTATCCATGGTTTGTTTTAGTTTATTCCTTATCCCGAAAATCCTATTTCTCAATTCGAATTCATTTTAAAGCTACTCTAAATAGGATTTGTTTATTTTCTATTTAAATATGTTATATATAATGCTATTTTTACCCTTCCTTGAAAGGGTAACATAGAAGTACTCAGTTCGATCTATTTCTTTATCTCCCCATGAATTGTATGCTTGTAACAATAGGGACAGAATTTTTTCAATTCTAATCGATTAGGCGTATTGTGCCGATTCTTTTGAGTAATATATCTGGAAATGCCCGTTGATACCCTATTAACACCGTTTCGAGTACAACTGGTACATTCCAAAATTATCGTTACTCGTACATCTTTACCCTTGGCCATGAGCCCTCCTTTGGGTTTTTTATTTACTCAACTCTTCTATTTTGAATTCGAAACGAAGAAGAAGAAAGGAAGGAAAAAAATAGAAATTACTAACTTGAAATACAATTCTAAAAAGATAGTAAATGAAAGTTATAGTAACTAAATAAGTAATACAAAAATTTCGAAACTATATTTCAAATCGAAGTACAGTATTTTATTTTTCATTTAAATATCTTGTAATACTTTTTCCTTAGGCCCATATTTTCTATTCTAACCCCATCCCTTTATTATTAATATTCATTTAATTCGAACCCAAACCCACGTCTCGCAGATGTTGAATCCACTTTTATTTTTTCTCTTTCCTCCCTTATTCTAAAAAGGGAGGAAAGAGAAAAGAGGAGAAGAGAGGTTAGTCACAGATATTTGATTGTCTCTTTAATCTTCTTCATTCCTTCCCATGTCAATAACTAGAATGAAAAAAAGGGGAATGTCAACGCATCCGGAAAAAAACGATTAATCTCTATCAATAGACCTGCTAAAGCCCCAAACCATAGTGTACTTAGTACTGGTGCCACGGAGAGATATGTTTTGAAATCTCGCATTGAAAACCCTCCTTTTTATTTTTTATTTATTGTAATACATAAAATTAAAGATAATGCATATATGATCAAACATATATGTAGTTAAGGACCACTTAGAATTGTACACAGAATTCTTAAGTTAAATTGAATTGTACAATGATCCAGTAAATAAGATTTTACCTTTTCTTAAAATCTTAAAACCAAAAAACAACCTATTACCGAGCATTTCCGAAAAATACTCATTTATTTTTGTATATAATATTATATGTTAAATGAGATCAAAAAGACGAAATGAGCAGAAATTTGTGTATATCAATGAAAGAAATAACGATGTGGAAAACAAGACAGTAATTCTATAAAATGACACTGTAGAACAATGGAAGGGATGTGGCGCAGCTTGGTAGCGCGTTTGTTTTGGGTACAAAATGTCACGGGTTCAAATCCTGTCATCCCTACCTATTACTACTCAAAGGAGCAGTAACGAGGGATCAACTGAGATCGATTCAAATTGGACATAATCTTTATGAGACTATCCATACAAAACGTATTGGGGTTACAAAAAAATCCTTTTCTTTACAGTCTTGTCTATTCGGATAAGAAAGCGCTCTTAGTTCAGTTCGGTAGAACGTGGGTCTCCAAAACCCGATGTCGTAGGTTCAAATCCTACAGAGCGTGATTTTTTATTCTTAGATCAAATTAGACTGAACTAGATTCAGTAACAACTTACACAGCAATAGGAATTTGACCTCCTGTGGATTAAAGAAAAAGAAATAAGGAGGTCAATCAAAAAAAAAAAAAAAGAGATATTAATTAATCAAAGGTCCAACTGATCACCACGCCTGTATTGTAGATATGCAGTTACGAATAATCCAGCTAAAGTAATAGGAATTAGACCTAACACGATTCCAAATAGAAAAACTTCAATCATTTCAATTTGTTTGAAAGAAAAAAAAAAAAAGAAGTAATATATACCTAAATATTAATCCGAATTGACATGAATCTCAATGACCGGGAATTGAAATTGAGGCGGTAAGTAACTATAGAATAGGCGAAATCTGACAGAAGAGTTTCTTTTTATGAATTGTTCATTTCAAATATTAATTTTAAATAAGTCGTATCTTGCTCAAACCAATAAATAGAGCTGAGGTTATAGTTAAAGCTGCTAGTAGAAAACCAAAATAACTAGTTAGAGTAAGCATGAAGGAGCTAAATGAAATATGTTTTTTATACATATGTTTAGAAAGCACTTACCTAAGTTTCCATTTTTGCAAAATAAGAGGATACCCAAAAATACCAATTAAAAGAATAAGTTCAATTGAAAGTTTGTTATTCATCTATCATTATAGACGGCACTAACAAAGATAAAGTGACGGGTATATAAAATGAAATCGATTCATCGTCTGTAACATCTACCCATCCTGCAATTTCAATCAACCCATTCATTGAGTAACTCTTGGGTAAACTGATAATAAGAACTGGGTCGTGTAACTTCATTCAAAAATGAAACTGTTTTTGAATTATTATGAAATAAAATTAGAAAATTATTTCTATTTTGATCATTTCTTCTATTTTTGAATTCTAT